ACATTTGTCATTCGTGGTTTAATCAGACGACATATCGCTTCTAACATAGGAATTGCTAAAAGTCAAATTCGGGAAAAAGAACCCATTGTATGGGAAATACTTCAAGAAGTTATGCAGGGGCATCCTGTATTGTTGAATAGAGCGCCCACCCTGCATAGATTAGGCATACAGGCGTTCCAGCCCATTTTAGGGGGTGGACGTGCTATTTGTTTACATCCATTAGTTCGTAAAGGATTCAATGCAGACTTTGATGGGGATCAAATGGCTGTTCATGTACCTTTATCTTTGGAAGCGCAAGCGGAGGCTCGTTTACTTATGTTTTCTCATATGAATCTCTTTTCTCCGGCTATTGGAGATCCCATTTCGGTACCAACCCAAGATATGCTTATTGGACTCTATGTATTAACGATCGGGAATCGTCGAGGTATTTGTGCAAATAGGTATAATCCATGGAATCGCATAAACTATCAAAATGAAACAGTTAATGATTATAAGTATAATCATACTACGAAAGAGAAAGAGCCCTATTTTTGTAGTTCCTACGATGTACTTATAGTTTATCAGCAGAAACGAATCAATTTAGATAGTCCTTTGTGGCTTCGGTGGCGACTAGATCAACGTGTCATTGCCTCAAGAGAAGTTCCTGTCGAAGTGCAATATGAATCTTTGGGTACCTATCATGAAATTTATGGGCACTATCTAATAGTAAGACGTATAAAAAAACAAACCCTTTGTATATACACCCGAACCACTGTTGGTCATATTTCTTTTTCTCGAGAAATAGAAGAAGCCATACAGGGGTTTTGTCAGGCCTACTCATACGGTACCTAAGCTAAGGAATTATGTAATACCGCGGGAATTTGGATCTCTCCGGTTCAACTGGAATCATAATTCCTTAATTTCTACATGAATCGAGATCCAGTAAAGGAGGTCTTCGAATCACTGACTCAAACCCATTGGCGAATCCTACTCAGCGGAATAGAGAAGTACTTATGGCAGAATGGGCTGATCTGTTCTTTTACAATAAAGCGATAGATGGGTCTGCCATGAAACGACTTATTAGCAGATTAATAGATCACTTCGGAATGGCATATACATCGCACACCCTGGATCAAGTAAAGACTCTGGGTTTCCAGCAAGCCACTGCTACATCCATTTCATTAGGAATTGATGATCTTTTAACAGTACCTTCTAAGGGGTGGCTAGTCCAAGATGCTGAACAACAAAGTTTCATTTTAGAAAAGCACCATCATTATGGGAATGTACACACAGTAGAAAAATTACGCCAATCCATTGAGATATGGTATGCTACAAGTGAATATTTGAGACAAGAAATGCATCCTAATTTTAGGATGACTGATCCTTCTAATTCAGTCCATATAATGTCCTTTTCGGGAGCTAGAGGAAATGCATCTCAGGTACACCAATTAGTAGGTATGAGAGGATTAATGTCGGATCCCCAAGGACAAATGATTGATTTACCGATTCAAAGCAATTTACGCGAAGGACTTTCTTTAACAGAATATATCATTTCCTGCTACGGAGCCCGCAAAGGAGTTGTGGATACTGCTGTACGAACATCAGATGCTGGATACCTCACGCGTAGACTTGTTGAAGTAGTTCAACACATTGTTGTACGTAGAACAGATTGTGGCACTACCCGAGGCATTTCCGTGAGTCCTAGAAATGGGATGACGGAAAGAATTTGGGTCCAAACACTAATTGGTCGTGTATTAGCATACAATATATATATGGGCCCACGTTGCATTGCCGCTCAAAATAAAGATATTGGGGTTGGACTTGTCACTCGATTCATAACCTTTCGAACACAACCAATATATATTCGAACCCCCTTTCTTTGCAGGAGTATATCTTGGATCTGTCGATTATGTTATGGTCAGAGTCCCACTCATGGCGACCTGGTCGAATTAGGAGAAGCAGTAGGTATTATTGCGGGTCAATCAATCGGCGAACCGGGGACTCAACTAACATTAAGAACTTTTCATACCGGTGGAGTATTCACAGGTGGTACTGCAGAACATGTACGAGCTCCTTTTAAGGGAAAAATAAAATTCAATGAGGATTTGGTTCATCCCACACGTACACGTCATGGGCATCCTGCTTTTCTATGTTATATAGACCTGTATGTAACTATTGAGAGTCACGATATTCTACATAATGTGAATATTCCACCCAAAAGTTTTCTTTTAGTTCAAAACGATCAATATGTAGAATCAGAACAAGTGATTGCTGAGATTCGCGCTGGAACATCCACTTTCAATTTTAATAAAGTTAAAGAGAAAGTTCGAAAACATATTTATTCTGACTCAGAGGGAGAAATGCACTGGAGTACCGATGTGTACCATGCACCTGAATATAAATATGGTAATGTTCATCTCTTACCCAAAACAAGTCATTTATGGATATTATCAGGAGCTCTGTGCAGATCCAGTATAGTGCCTTTTTCGCTCCACAAGGATCAAGATCAAATGAATGTTCA